TTTATATCCCGTAGTTTCGGACCATAGATCAAGCCAAGGGTCACAACTCCTTCTACCCATCCTGTCTGTTGTTCTTTTCATTCGGTGTTCCAATAGGAACTCAATATTCTATTCTAAGAAATTCTACGAAAAGGAATTCTTTCTAGGAATAATATTGATTTTTTCGATGAGAATGGAATTTGTACATGACATGGGAGAAGCCCCTCTTTCTATTTAGAATTGAAGAAAAGGTTCCATCATATATTGATACTCCCGATTCCCATAAACGAGAATCTTTTTTTTTTCAATGCTCCCCCGTATTTAGTTAATGATTCTAGTGATTTACTTATTCTGATCGGAAATGAAATAGGAAAACGATTATTCATCAAATGACTATTCATCTATTGTATTTTCAAATCAAATAGGGGGAAAGCTCTATGGAAAGGCGGTGGTTAAATTTAATATTGTTTAATAATAATGAGTTAGAACGCGGGCGTGGGCTAAGTAAAGCAATGGACAGTCTTGGCCGTCCTATTGGAAATACCAGTGGAAGTGAAGACCCCATTCTAAATGATACGGATAAAAACATTCATAGTTGGAGCAATAGTGACAGTTATAGTTGCAGTAATGTTGATTATTTTTTAGGTGTCGGGGACATTTGGAATTTCATCTCTGATAAAACTTTTTTCGTTAGGGATAATAATGGTAACAACTATTTCGTAGATTTTGATATGGAAAATCAGATTTTTGAGATTGACAATGATAGTTCTTTTCTGAGTAAACTAGAAATTTCTTTTTCTAGTTCTCTGAGGTCTAAGAGTCACAATCGCTACGATGATTGTGACATGTATGATACTCAATATAGTTGGAATAATCACATTAAAAGTTGCATTGAGGGTTATCTTTGTTCTGAAATCCGTAGTGATAGTGACAGTGATACTCAATATAGTTGGAGTAATCACATTAAAAGTTGGATTGATAGTGATCTTTGTTATGAAATCGGTAGTGACTGTGACAGTGATAGTGATCATGATAGTAGCGAAAGTATAAGCGATAGTGACAGCGATAGTGATAGTGATGAAAATATAGAGGGGAGTCTTTCTAATATTAATTACGCTTTTATTCATACTGATGACTATACTGATTACAGTGATAAATATAGTGATGAAAGTATAAGTGACAGTAACAGTGATAGTTCGAATAGAACTGATTACAGTGATAAATATAGTGATGAAAGTATAAGTGATAGTGACAGTGATAGTTCGAATAGATTTAAAAAATTCAAACATTTATGGGTTGTATGCGAAAATTGTTATATATCAAATTATAAGAAAATTTTGAAGTCAAAAATGAATATTTGTGAATATTGTGGATTTCATTTGAAAATGAATAGTTCAGATAGAATCGAACTCTTGGTTGATCCGGGCACCTGGAATCCTATGGATGAAGACATGTTCTCTGTCGACCCGATTGATTTTAACTCGGAAGAGTGGGAAGAGGTAGAAGAGGGGGAAGAGGTAGAAGAGGGGAAAGAGTTGGAAGAGGTAGAAGAAGGGGAAGAGGTGGAAGAGGAAACTTATCTAGAGAAGATCAAGGTCTCTGTCGACCCCATTGAATTTAACTCGGAAGAGGTGAAAGAGGCGGAAGAGGGGGAAGGGGTAGAAGAGGGGAAAGAGGTAAAAGAGGTAGAAGAAGGGGAAGAGGTGGAAGAGGAAACTTATCTAGAGAAGATCAATTCGAATCAAAGAAAAACAGGTTTAAATGAGGCGGTTCAAACAGGCATAGGTCAATTAAACGGTATTCCCATAGCAATGGGGTTTATGGATTTTGAGTTCATAGGAGGTAGTATGGGATCCGTAGTAGGCGAAAAAATCACCCGTTTGATCGAGTATGCTACTAATAGATCTTTACCTCTTATTATAGTGTGTGCTTCTGGAGGAGCACGCATGCAAGAAGGAACTTTGAGTTTGATGCAAATGGCTAAAATATCTTCTGCTTTATATGATTATCAATTAAAGCAAAAGTTATTCTATATATCAATCCTTACATCGCCCACAACCGGCGGAGTGACAGCCAGTTTTGGTATGTTGGGAGATATCATTATTGCTGAACCCACTGCCTACATCGCTTTTGCGGGTAAAATAATAATTGAAGAATTATTGAAGATAACAGTACCCGAAGGTGTACAAGAGGCTGAGTATTCATTCTATAAGGGCTTATTGGATTCAATTGTACCACGTAATCCTTTAAAAGGTGTTCTGAGTGAGTTATTTCAGCTACACGGTTTCTTTCCGTCGAATCAAAATTCAATTTCAATTCAATAAAGTAGAGCACTAATAAAAAAGCGGATTATCATACATCTATTTCGTGTAGAAAAATGAATAGGTACACTTATTTCATTTAGTTCTATATTCCTTGCACTTATTCTATACTTATAATAGATATACTGATCATAAGATCTATTTATAACAGGTACAAATATTAAATCGAGGTACCCATTCTATGACAGATCTCAATTTCCCCTCTATTTTTGTGCCTTTAGTGGGCCTAGTATTTCCGGCAATTGCAATGGCTTCTTTATTTCTTCATGTCCAAAAAAACAAGATTCTTTAGATCCGATGGGATCAAATTTCATCAATTTACTTTAACACTTGGACTTGGATCATAATAAAGATATCTATTAGTAGAATAGGTTACGGTACGACATGTGGATCCCTCCGAGCACAAAAAAAGTGGTTATTGTTATGCATGCAGATCCGTGATATATGGATAAAAGCCTGTATATTATATGCGGGTATAGCTGAACCGCTTTTTTTACTAGATCCGCGAATATCTGAAATTGAAAGTCAATGTATCTATATGTATGTAGATATACATAGTCGGATCATCTAAGGGGGGTGTGATTTTTTTATATCTAACCAATTCGATGAATTACTCCTGATGGTTTACATCATCATGGTGCTAGTTGATGAGAGTGACTTCGGTATCAAAACAAATAAAGTAAAGTCGAATGAATTTGACTCATTCTCTTCTCTGAATTCCAATAGAATGGAACCGGATCTAATATGAACTGGCAATCAGAACGTATATGGATAGAACTTATAACAGAGTCTCGAAAAACAAGTAATTTCTGCTGGGCCTGTATCCTTTTTTTAGGTTCATTGGGATTCTTATTGGTTGGAACTTCTAGTTATCTTGGTAGGAATCTGATATCCTTATTCCCCTCTCAACAAATTCTTTTTTTCCCCCAAGGGATTGTGATGTCTTTCTATGGGATCGCGGGTCTGTTTATTAGTTCCTATTTGTGGTGCACAATTTCGTGGAATGTAGGTAGTGGTTATGATCTTTTCGATAGAAAAGAAGGAATAGTGTGTATTTTTCGTTGGGGATTTCCTGGAATAAATCGTCGCATCTTCCTTCGATTCCTTATGAAAGATATCCAGTCGATCAGAATGGAAGTGAAAGAGGGTCTTTATCCTCGTCGTGTCCTTTATATGGAAATCAGAGGCCAGGGGGCCATTCCCTTGACTCGTACTGATGAGAATTTGACCCCACGAGAAATTGAACAAAAAGCTGCTGAATTGGCCTATTTCTTGCGCGTACCAATTGAAGTATTTTGAAATGAACTAAAGAATGAATGCTTTCTCATTCTCAACACGATGGAAGGAACTTGGGAATCCTTTTTTAATATAACTGAATAGAATAAGATTCATTACTTCAAGTGGTTCTTTCGGGCATTCACCCCAAGCAACAAACGAAGATGCAATTGGTTCGAGTTTGACCAATTGAGCTATCCGGGAACAATATTTTATTATTTCTTCATTCGAACGAAAGGGACCCTTGTTCTATTTCTATATTTTTTCTAGATCTAAGGCTAAATAATTAAAAAAGAAAAAGAAGATGGGTAGAAAAACTTATTAGATACCAGTGACTCCAGTATCTAATAAGTTCTACCTACTATTGGATTTGAACCAATGACTTCCGCCGTATGAAAGCAACACTCTAACCACTGGGTTAAGTAGGTTTTTTATCATCAAATAGAAAAAGCAGGACACATCGGGGATTCTAATTATAGATCGAATATGACTTCTAAGCAATACCAATCCTTGGCAGGAAACGGATCAGAGAGCTATCATGTGAGATTATGAAATATACATCTTGACAATAAATTATCTAGATGTTAAGATATCTATGAAAGGAGAAAAGGGCTATAGCTCAGTTAGGTAGAGCACCTCGTTTACACGTGCGCCAATGCTTTTTCAGGGGGGTCCATCGTGCAATCAACAGAATTGATCTTATTGAGAAATCGATGTCTTACTCCATAGATTCGGGGGAACAATAGCCTGACAAAAATTTTGTTCAGTCCGATTTGGGTACCAATTCAGGTGCCAAATAGAACCCGCCATTGATTTGATAATTGATAAGGTGAATACCCAGTCCATTCAATGCTAGGCACAATGAATATGAGTATAAGGACCTCAAAAGAACCTCTTTTCGCCCTATGAACTTTAAGGTGTATGAAGTATCATATTTGACTCTTGGAGCGTAGCGATAGAGACTCGTCAGGTTGATCTAGGCCGGAGGCAGACCTACGTCAAGGTCACTCCTCTTTGAAACACTTTGGTATTGCTCCTGAATCATAATAAAAATAATGAATCAGAGCACATGGAGCCATCTCATTATCTTCCTGTCAAGAAAAAATATGGTGGATTAGCTGATATTTCTATCAGTTAATGAAAGAGCCCAATGCAAAAAAAATGCATGTTGAGTCTTTAAAACAGTTCGAATCATTTCGACAATCAATAAAATAATAAGTTTGATCTGTTTTACCGAGAAGGTCTACGGTTCGAGTCCGTATAGCCCTATATATTTTTGTAGAGTTTTCATTTCCTAATTAATGCTTGTGGCTGGACGGTTGATTGGTCCATAGAAATTGAAACATTCCCACATGCTCGCGGAGATCGACGCCTCGGGGCATAAAATCCAACCAAATAAAAACATTAATTTATTCCAATGAATGG